GAGCGAGTTTTCAAAGCACAAAAACGTATACATATGTCTGTTTTCAAAGCACAAAGAGTTCTTGATGAGATTCGATGGCGTTACTACGAAGAAACTGTTATGATACTGAACCTCATGCCTTATCGAGCATCTTATCCCATCTTAAAGTTGGTTTATTCAGCAGCAGCGAATGCTACTCATTATAGGGATTTCGACAAAGCGAATTTATTCATTACTAAAGCCGAAGTCAGTAGGAGTACTATTATGAAAAAATTTAGACCTCGGGCTCGAGGACGTAGTTTTCCCATAAAAAAAAGCATGTGTCATATAACAATTGTATTAAATATAGTAAAGAAATCTAAATAACCTTTAGATTCATCTAAGATTTCAATTCCCACTAAAAAAATATAGAATAGAAAAATATGGGACAAAAAATAAATCCACTCGGTTTCAGACTTGGTACAACCCAAAAACACCATTCCTTTTGGTTCGCACAACCAAAAAATTATTCTGAAGGTTTACAGGAAGATAAAAAAATAAGGAATTGTATCAAGAACTATATACAAAAGAATAGGAAAAAGGGCTCGAATAGAAAAATAGAATCAGACTCAAGTTCCGAAGTAATTACACATAATAGAAAAACGGACTCAGGTTCAAGTTCTGAAGTAATTACACGTATAGAAATTCAAAAAGAAATCGATACGATCCACGTCATAATCCATATTGGATTCCCTAATTTATTAAAGAAAAAAGGAGTAATCGAAGAATTAGAGAAAGATCTACAAAAGGAAATTCACTCTGTAAACCAAAGACTTAATATTTCTATCGAAAAAGTGAAAGAGCCTTATAGAGAACCTAACATTCTGGCAGAATATATAGCTTTCCAATTAAAAAATAGAGTTTCATTCCGAAAGGCAATGAAAAAAGCCATTGAATTAACTAAAAAAGCGGATATAAGGGGAGTCAAAGTCAAAATTGCGGGTCGTCTCGGAGGAAAAGAAATTGCACGTGCCGAATGCATCAAAAAGGGTAGACTCCCCCTCCAAACAATTCGCGCTAAAATTGATTATTGCTGCTATCCAATTCGAACTATCTATGGAGTATTAGGTGTAAAAATTTGGATATTCGTAGACGAAGAATAACTAATCTTCTCTTCGCATTCTGTCCAGTGATAGAATAAAAAATGACAAGAGACTTTTTTTCCTGAAATCCCTGAAAAAAAACAAGAAATTCTACCTCTTTCTTTCTATAAGATTTAATGAAAATTGATAAATCATTTAATATAATTGCTATGCTTAGTGTGTGACTCGTTATTTTTTTTTAAAGAAAAAAACTTAGTAATTATAGAAAATTAACTAATAACCAACCTATTGCTTCGTATTGTCGAGATCCTAACTAAGAAACAGTCACTATATGAATAAATATCTCTATCATAAATGAGTGGATCTATCATATAGTTGTAGCAACTGCTTTTTCTCTAAAAAAGAAATGAGATTCTAGGTTGTGAAGGAAAACTAAAGGGATGCGGATAAAGGGAGGGATGATAGAAAGAAGGAAGAGGGATTAAGTAAGATATAGGATTCCAATATGTATGGTCTATGAATTGCATCATAAAAAGCAATGTGATAAAGCATCAATATAATAAAAAAAAATAGAGAATTAGAAATCGTAACGTAACTTGAAACAAGAACTAGAAATTTAAAGCAATAATAAAGAGCCATCCTGGTTAATAAAACTGAGAAAATTAACTGGGAAAGAAATTTTTTGGAAGCTCCATTGTGGAATTCAGACCTAACCATTCAAGGAGAGGCAGTGGGAACGACAGAACCTATGATTCCATAGGATTTTATTGAAAAGAATCCTAATACTTCATTGGGTAGGATGGCGGAACAAACCAAAAAAATTGTCTTATTTGGTAAGGTTATAAATTAACAAATAAGACAGAAAAGAGTAAATATTCGCCCGCGAAATCCTTTTTAAATTAGAATACTTTACCATTACCATTATTCAATAAGAGTAAAAATAAAGATATTTTAAGGATTACATCATCTATAAAATATAGAATTTAGATAATATAGACACACACATCTAGATATATTCTAGATCTTCTTTTTTTTTGACTATAGATTTTTCGATTTTAACAAATTGAATAATAAATATAAAAAAAACCTAATTTTTTCTATTATTTATCTATTAATGTGGATCTCTCCCTAATATTTTTGAATATTATGGAATTAGAGAAATTTGCACGCTTTCTCATTTCATTCGCGAGGAGCTGGATGAGAAGAAACTCTCATGTCCAGTTTTGCAGTAGAGATGGAACTAAGAAAGAACCATCGACTATAACCCCAAAAGAACCAGATTTCGCAAACAACATAGAGGAAGAATGAAAGGAAAATCCTGCCGAGGCAATCGTATTTGTTTTGGTAGATATGCTCTTCAAGCACTTGAACCTGCTTGGATCACGGCGAGACAGATAGAAGCAGGACGAAGAGCAATAACACGATATGCACGTCGTGGTGGAAAAATATGGGTACGTATATTTCCCGACAAACCCGTTACACTAAGACCGACGGAAACACGTATGGGCTCAGGAAAGGGGTCCCCCGAATATTGGGTAGCCGTTGTTAAACCAGGTCGTATACTTTATGAAATGGGGGGGGTATCCGAAACTGTAGCTAGAGCAGCTATCTCCATAGCTGCCAGTAAAATGCCTATACGAAGTCAATTTATTCGATTAGAAATATAGAACCCCTAAAACTCAAAGGAGTATTGAAGATAAAAAAACGCCTTTTTTTTCTTTCTGAAAAGACAATATTTCTTTCATCCTTTTGCATTGAAATAACAAATGGAAATCAAAATAATATGATTCAACCTCAGACCCTTTTAAACGTAGCAGATAATAGTGGAGCTCGAAAATTGATGTGTATTCGAGTCATAGGAGCTGCAGGTAATCAGCGGTATGCTCGTATTGGTGATGTTATTGTTGCTGTAATCAAAGACGCATTGCCCCGAATGCCCCTAGAAAGATCCGAAGTAATTCGAGCTGTAATTGTACGTACATGTAAAGAGTTCAAATGTGAAGACGGTATAATAATCCGCTATGATGACAACGCAGCGGTTATAATTGATCAAAAAGGAAATCCAAAAGGAACTCGAGTTTTTGGCGCGATTGCTGAGGAATTGAGAGAATTGAATTTTACCAAAATAGTTTCATTAGCTCCTGAAGTATTATAAATACTAGTAGGTGAAATTTAGATCAGAGAATAAATTTAGTAGTTAGTAGATTGTGTTTTACGTATATGTTTTAAAATTTAAAATGAAAAGCAAAAAAAAAGAAAACATGTTGATTATAGAACAATTTGGAGGAACCTAGAATTAGAGTCTTATGGGCAAGGACACTATTGCGGATTTACTAACCTCTATAAGAAACGCGGACATGAATAAAAAAGGAACAGTTCGAGTAATATCCACAAATATTACCGAAAACATTGTTAAAATACTTCTACGAGAGGGTTTTATTGAAAGTGTTCGGAAACATCAGGAACGTAACAGATATTTCTTGGTTTCAACTTTGCGACATCAAAAGAGAAAGACTAGAAAAGGAATATATAGAACAAGAACCTTTTTAAAGCGTATCAGCCGACCCGGCTTACGAATTTATACCAACTATCAAGGAATTCCTAAAGTTTTGGGTGGAATGGGAATTGCTATTCTTTCTACTTCTCGAGGGATAATGACAGATCGAGAGGCTCGACTAAACAGAATTGGGGGAGAAGTCTTATGTTATATATGGTAATCGCTCCGACTATAGTGCCCGAATTCTATCTCGACCTTCCTATTTTGAAAATAAAAATAGAAAAATAGGAGAAAAAAATATGACAGAAAAAAAAAATAGGAGAGAAAAAAAAAACCCGAGAGAAGCAAAAGTCACTTTCGAAGGTTTAGTTACGGAAGCCCTACCCAATGGAATGTTCCGCGTTCGGCTAGAGAATGACACCATCATCCTGGGCTATATTTCAGGAAAGATCCGCTCTAGTTCTATACGAATACTGATGGGGGATAGGGTCAAAATTGAAGTAAGTCGTTATGATTCCAGCAAGGGACGTATAATTTATAGACTTCCCCATAAAGATTCGAAGCGTATCGAAGACTCGAAAGATATCGAAGATTTGAAAGATAGCGAAGATTCAAAGGATTAGGGTTTTCTTTTTTCTAGGGTAATAAATTTGAAGTTCAAAAATTCAAGCGAAGAGACTTATTTTTTCCAAAATATTAGATTCATAGTTTAAGAAAGGATACGGAAATATGAAAATAAGAGCTTCCGTTCGTAAAATTTGTACAAAATGTCGACTGATTCGTAGGCGTGGACGAATTAGAGTCATTTGCTCTAATCCGAAGCATAAACAACGACAGGGGTAATCTTTCGAAAAAGAACTTTACTTTCTCTAAAATAAAAAAGTACCCGCGGAAATGTTCCAATTCTAAATAAAAGAATTTTAAATAATTAAAGTAAAGGGTATATTTTACCCGGAAACGGATATCTTTGTATCTTTTTTTCTTTTTGTTATTTCTAACTCATATTTATGAGATAATAAAATATGGCAAAAGCTATACCAAAAATAGGTTCACGTAAGAAAGTGCGTATTGGTTTACGTAGGAATGCACGTTTTAGTCTACGGAAAAGTGCACGTAGAATAACAAAAGGGGTTATTCATGTTCAAGCTAGTTTCAACAATACCATTATAACTGTTACGGACCCGCAAGGTCGGGTGGTTTTCTGGTCCTCCGCAGGTACTTGTGGATTCAAAAGCTCAAGAAAAGCATCACCCTATGCTGGTCAAAGAACAGCAGTAGATGCTATTCGTACAGTAGGTTTGCAACGAGCAGAAGTTATGGTAAAGGGCGCTGGTAGTGGAAGAGATGCCGCATTACGAGCCATTGCTAAAAGCGGTGTGCGATTAAGTTGTATACGCGATGTAACACCTATGCCGCATAATGGATGTCGACCGCCTAAAAAAAGACGCCTGTAAAAGAATTAATCCGTTTTCAAGAGAAATAAACGATTCAATGATCAAATAATAATACTAGTCTATTATGGTTCGAGAGGAGGTAGCAGGATCCACTCAAACACTACAGTGGAAGTGTGTTGAATCAAGAGTAGATAGTAAGCGTCTTTATTATGGTCGTTTCATTCTGTCCCCGCTTAAAAAAGGTCAAGCGGACACCGTCGGTATTGCCTTGCGAAGAGCTTTACTTGGAGAAATAGAAGGAGCATGTATCACACGCGCAAAATTTGGGAGCGTGCCACACGAATATTCTACAATAGCAGGTATTGAAGAATCCGTACAAGAAATTTTACTAAATTTGAAAGAAATTGTATTGAGAAGTAATCTCTATGGAGTTAGAGACGCATCAATTTGCGTCAAAGGTCCTAGGTACATAACTGCTCAAGATATAATCTTACCACCTTCCGTAGAAATCGTTGATACGGCACAACCTATAGCTAACTTGACAGAGCCCATTAATTTTTGTATTGAGTTACAGATAAAGAGAGATCGTGGATATCAGACAGAACTCAGAAAGAACTATCAAGATGGAAGTTATCCTATAGATGCTGTATCCATGCCTGTTCGAAATGTGAATTATAGTATTTTTTCTTGTGGGAATGGAAATGAAAAACACGAGATACTTTTTTTAGAAATATGGACTAATGGAAGTTTAACCCCTAAAGAAGCGCTTTATGAGGCTTCTCGTAATTTGATTGATTTATTCCTCCCTTTTCTACACGCGGAGGAAGAGGGAACGAGTTTCGAAGAAAATAAAAACAGGTTTACTCCGCCCCTTTTTACTTTTCAAAAAAGATTAACTAATCTAAAGAAAAACAAAAAAGGAATTCCATTGAATTGTATTTTTATTGATCAATTAGAATTGCCTTCTAGAACGTATAATTGTCTCAAAAGGGCCAATATACATACACTATTGGACCTTTTGAGTAAGACTGAAGAAGATCTTATGAGAATTGAAAATTTTCGTATGGAAGATAGAAAACAGATATGGGACACTCTAGAGAAGTATCTACCAATGGATTTACTTAAGAATAAGCTCTCGTTTTAAATCCATTACAATTTTTTGTTCTTCTTCTTTTTCGAATTAGAATAAAAAGAAAAAAAGAAAACAATTTAGCATCTTTGGTACAATCTATATTTTCGCGAAATGGATCATAATAAAATGGATTTTAGGTATCTAGGGAAGATTCACTTGGAAGTAACTATTTCCTAGATACCTATGCACGGTACTTCACGGTTGAATGAATCAAAAAATACCTAAAAAAGACCTAAAGTTAAAGATTTATCAATGGGTAATGTTGCTCCAATACCTAACCAAAGAGCTACTGCAGTACCGATTAAAAAAACGGTCGTAGCTACTGGGCGACGAAAGGGATTTTGGAATTTATTCACATTCTCTAGAAAAGGTACTGTCAATAAGCCTGTTGGCACAGAAACCATTAAGAGAACGCCCAATAACTTATTGGGTACCGTACGGAGTATTTGAAATACGGGAAAGAAGTACCACTCAGGTAATATTTCCAGAGGAGTTGCAAATGGATCCGCCGGTTCACCAATCATTGATGGCTCGAGAACCGCTAAACCTACATTACATGCAATAGTACCTAGAATTACTACTGGAAAAATATATAAAAGATCATTGGGCCATGCGGGTTCCCCGTAATAATTATGTCCCATCCCTTTAGCTAATTTAGCTCTTAATACAGGATCATTTAAGTCTGGTTTCTTTGTTATTGGGATAGGCGAACTCTTTAGGATCCATCCCCCAAAGGAACCGGACATGAGAATTTATCATCATCCGGCTCGAGCAAGAATGAAAGAAATAAGACCGCGGAAGATCCATAATAGAATTATGGTATATAATGACTCAATGACTCTAGGCAAGAAAAGCTTTATCATATTATCTTTTCCGAAGTTGGATCTAGAACTACTCATTGAAAAGAATCCTATTCTTATGGGTAAATGCTCAATATCCAAGTGGGCTTACAAATTTGATCATGATCAATTGCTTTCTGGATTGTCTCATGTCTCTTGATTAGTTGGTGTTTATCCCCCCAATATCGCAAGTTTCTTACCTCCAAACAAAATATTTACTTGTTACTAATAAAAAATAAAAAAGTTTAGCCTACATTTTTCCTTAGATCCCTTCTTTTACTCCGATAGTATTGCGGATCACAATCGATGCAAAGAAAATGAATGCATTTCCATACTATAATAAAAAAGGGTAAGTGTAATATTGGATCATGTCACATGACTTATTCCATTTCTACTCTATGGGATCTTACGGAGCCTGTTCATGGATGACATGGTGGGGTATGATCATAGAAAATATTCTCCTCAAGTGAACCAGCCTATCCTTCCTAGGTAGGAGACTTACGTGTTGATTGGATGCGGAGACACCTTTGATTGTGAATTCTAATGTGGCAGATCCAATTCTTTATCTGCATGGCCAAACCAATAATTCAAGTCACACACTCCCATAATCCGCCTTTTTTTCTTTCGTAAAATTAACTTCAACTATTTGTATTGTATCAAAATACTTCGGAGTTGAAGAGAAGTATCCAAATGACATGTGTTATTTTACAATAACCCATGTTTGTAGCAATGAAATACGATAACCTACCCGATATGATATATGAGAATTCTAATTCTCTATAGATATGCCTTCCCTATAAAGGACCCGAAATACCTTGCTTACGTATCATTGGAAAGTGCATTAACATAAATACGGCAGTAAGCAGAGGCAGTACAAAGGTATGTAAACTATAAAAACGAGTCAAAGTGGATTGACCCACACTAGCACTTCCACGTAATAACTCCACTAAAGGCGATCCTATTACCGGAATGGCATCAGGTACACCTGTCACAATTTTGACTGCCCAATAACCAATTTGATCCCAAGGCAACGAATAACCAGTTACACCAAATGATGCAGTCAAAACAGCTAAAACCACACCTGTGACCCAAGTTAATTCGCGGGGTTTTTTAAACCCACCTGTGAGATACACACGAAATACATGCAGGATCATCATTAGAACCATCATACTTGCTGACCATCGATGAACTGATCGGATTAACCAACCAAAGTTGGCCTCGGTCATTATGTATTGAACCGAAGAAAAAGCCTCTGTAACCGTTGGGCGGTAGTAAAAAGTCATAGCAAAACCGGTAGCGACTTGTACTAGAAAACAAGTAAGTGTAATTCCCCCTAAACAATAAAATATGTTGACATGGGGAGGAACATATTTACTAGTTATATCATCTGCAATTGCCTGAATCTCAAGACGTTCCTCAAACCAATCATATACTTTATTGAGATAGGTAACTAACCCAAGCCCCCCCTCTAAGAGCCGTATATGAAAATTTCATCTCGTACGGCTCAAGCAGAAACACACAAATTTTCAACGAATATTAGAAAAAAAAGTTCAAAACTTCATCAGCCACTGGATTGGGTCGATTTGCCTTGAAGATATGAAATAAGAAAAATTCGGAATATATTCTTTGTTATGATAATGCCAAAAAATCTCAAGTTGGCTCATCTGTCTTTCTTCCGTTCCCTTATGCCGGTCATTCGAGGCCTCTTGACTTTTCTCTTCCCTATTTTGGATTTGTTTTTTTTGTGCGTAATCGTAATATAGAAATTATCTTGTTGCGATCCTATGAATCAGTTCAATTAAAACCTTAGATTCATACTAGAGCCACGATGATTGAGTCTCAAGCTAACCAAAAGGCAAGGGTTCTTCGAATAAGAACCACTTGATAATCATTTATGGAATCGGTGCAATGACTCGGCAAAATCGAGAGAAAAAAGTTGTCTTTTGGGCAAACAAAATTGGAAGGAAGAAAATTTCTTTTTTATTTTTATTTAAGAACTACTTGAATTTTTCAGTCTGGTTGCGAGGTCTTAATAGTGATTATGAATCATAGTTCCATTTTTTTTGATCCACTCTATCTATTTCGTGTTCCAGATACTAGAATAAATAATATCTGACGAATTAGAATCATCTTGATAGAGATAACAGGCCCTTTCTATGTATTATCAATAGGATCAATTCTAACAAGTCACACACTCATATTCCAGAGATACCGAAACAAAAAAATTCCGCGGTCGAACTACCATAATGTCTAGAAATATAGAGCTTAAACTAGAAAAGCTTTTTTGGATGGAAAAACTATGACTTCCTTTTTTTTTTTAGATTAGTAGAAACCTAATTGGTTAAAATTCCGTCCAGTAAAACAGAAGAATTATAAATTTCTAAAATGATAGATAGGAATATAGCGAATAAAGCCATTGCGACTCCCATAAAAGGAGTGGTCCCCCAACCCGGAGCTACTTTCCCATATTCCGAATTCAAGGGTTTCAATAAACTACCTGCACCAGTTCGTTTTGGCCTAGGTTTAGAACTATCTTCAACGGTTTGTGTAGCCATAAATTCTATTTCATCATTGGTGTTGACTTTGTATACTATTCCGTTGTAGTTGTAAATACACGATCTTTTCGTAGATCCATTGTAATCTTGAAATTCTATAAAAATGGAAACAGCAACTTTAGTCGCCATCTCCATATCTGGTTTACTTGTAAGCTTTACTGGGTATGCCTTATATACCGCGTTTGGGCAACCCTCTCAACAATTAAGAGATCCATTCGAAGAACACGGGGACTAATTGAAGTAAGAAGTCTACCAGATGGGTAGACTTCTTACTTCAATGAAATTATTTTATTCTTTTAGTTGGAGTTGGTGGAACCTTAGGTGGTTCTCGGAAAAAGATAGCGAAAAAAATTATCCCTAAAGTAGAAACTAAAAGGAACGTATAAACCAATGCTTCCATAGATTCGATCGTGGTTTATTTACAATTATAACTTCCACACCTATTCATTTGTCATTTGGGAGAATTTCCCATATAAAGAAAGAAAAAGAGTTAAAGAAAGGATGGGAGATGTTTCCCAAGCCAAATCAAAAAAGAGAGGTCAAAGATACCATAACAATGTGTATCAGACTGCCTGTTTCCTTGTAGTTGGATCTCCCACTTTTTGGAATGTTCCAAATTCCACTTGAGCATCCAAATCTGGATCAATACCAGCAAAAACATCTCGGAACAAGGTTCTAGCGCCATGCCAAATGTGTCCGAAAAAGAAGAGCAAAGCAAAGGTAGCATGACCAAAAGTGAACCAACCCCTTGGACTGCTGCGAAAAACACCATCTGATTTCAAAGTAGCTCGATCTAATTCAAAAATTTCCCCTAATTGAGAACGCCTCGCATATTTTTTTACAGTAGCAGGATCAGAATAACTTACTCCATTAAGTTCGCCACCATAGAACTCCACCGTTACCCCTACCTGTTCAACACTATATTTGGATTCTGCTCTTCTAAAAGGAACGTCCGCTCTCACAATTCCCTCTTCATCTACCAAAACAACTGGAAATGTTTCAAAAAAAGTAGGCATACGGCGTACAAAAAGCTCACGTCCTTCTTTATCTCTAAAAACGGGATGTCCTAACCAGCCAACAGCTATTCCATCCCCATTGTCCATTGAGCCCGCTCTGAATAATCCCCCTTTTGCCGGATTATTACCAATATAATCATAAAAGGCTAATTTTTCGGGAATTTTAGACCAAGCTTCTGATAAACTAAGATTTTCGGCTAAACCATTGCTAACTCTTCGATATATTTCTTGCTGAAAGTATCCCTGATCCCACTGATAACGAGTAGGCCCGAATAATTCGATTGGGGTCGTTGCTGACCCATACCACATAGTTCCAGCAACTACGAAAGCTGCAAAAAAAACAGCAGCGATACTACTGGAAAGTACAGTTTCAATATTGCCCATACGTAATCCTTTGTATAGACGTTGAGGCGGACGGACACTAAGATGGAATAAACCCGCTAATATACCCAACGTACCCGCAGCAATATGATGAGAAGCTATTCCCCCCGGAACAAAAGGATCAAAACCTTCTGCACCCCACGCTGGATTTACAGCTTGTACTTTTCCAGTTAGCCCATAAGGATCGGATACCCATATCCCAGGACCATACAAACCCGTTACATGAAATGCGCCAAAGCCAAAGCAAGCCACCCCTGCAAGAAATAAATGAATTCCAAAGATCTTGGGCAAATCTAAAGAGGGTTTTCCCGTCCGCTCATCAGAGAATATTTCTAGGTCCCAATATACCCAATGCCAGATCGCTGCCAAGAAACACAAACCAGAAAACACAATATGTGCACCTGCCACACCTTCATAACTCCAAATACCCGGATTTGTTACAGTTCCTCCTGAAATACTCCAACCACCCCAGGAATCCGTTATTCCTAAACGAGTCATGAAGGGAATGACGAACATACCTTGTCTCCACATTGGATCCAGAACAGGATCAGAGGGATCAAAAACTGCTAATTCGTATAAAGCCATCGAGCCAGCCCAACCAGAAACTAGAGCTGTGTGCATTATATGCACCGCAAGTAATCGACCCGGATCATTCAATACGACAGTATGAACACGATACCAAGGTAAACCCATGGAAATACCCCTTTAGCAAAGAAAAATAGACACGATGTCGCTTTATTTTATCGCATTGGAAAAGACTATCCATATCCTATGTACCTAACCCTTCTAGGGGATTCTGTGTCAGAAAGCGTTAATATTTATTTCATTTCATTAAAAATAAGAAGCCAATTCTGTTCATAAGAAGAAAGAGAAGCAGATCTATTCTATACTCGATAAGTGCCAATATGCAATGGGTAACTTGGCCAATTTTGAAAAATGAAGAATAGATCCCTACCCCTCTTTGTTTATCATTTGAATCGCCGATTCCTTTTTCTTTATTCAATCTGTCTTACCTTCTTTATACGTATAACCTTTCAATCTACGTATTAATATAATCTATACTATTCATATTAATAGAATCTATAGTATTCATATAGAATAAGAATAAAAATGAAGACAATAAACTGCGGATTCATTCTTTCTCTTCTATTCTTACGTTTCCATATTAAAGTGTAGTTTTCTTACTTAAATTTAATAATATTAATCTAATATGCCCATTGGTGTTCCAAAAGTACCTTACCGGATTCCCGGAGATGAAGAAGCGACTTGGGTTGACTTATACAATGTTATGTATCGAGAAAGGACACTTTTTTTAGGTCAAGAGATTCGTTGCGAGATCACGAATCATATTACAGGTCTCATGGTATATCTCAGTATAGAAGATGGACTTAGTGATATTTTTTTGTTTATAAACTCCCCAGGCGGGTGGCTAATCTCAGGAATGGCTATTTTTGATACGATGCAAACGGTGACACCAGATATATATACAATATGCCTTGGAATAGCCGCGTCCATGGCGTCCTTCATTCTACTTGGAGGAGAACCCACCAAGCGTATAGCATTCCCTCACGCGAGGATTATGCTTCACCAACCCGCTAGTGCTTATTATCGGGCAAGGACACCAGAATTTTTACTAGAAGTAGAAGAGTTACACAAAGTTCGCGAAATGATTACAAGGGTTTATGCACTAAGAACAGGCAAACCATTTTGGGTTGTATCCGAAGACATGGAAAGGGATGTTTTTATGTCAGCAGACGAAGCCAAAGCTTATGGACTTGTCGATATTGTAGGGGATGAAATGATTGACGAGCACTGCGATACTGATCCAGTGTGGTTTCCGGAAATGTTTAAGGATTGGTAGTGTCCGGATTTCTTATAAAGTTATTTCAGACCCAAATTAGGGTTTTCTTCGATTTAATTTAATAGAAAATAGAAATAGAAAGACTTCATGATGATCAATCATCAGGTTAAGATGGATCTAAACCAATCCATTTTTTTCTATACACATACAACATGCCGACGGTTAAACAACTTATTAGAAACGCAAGACAGCCAATACGAAATGCTAGAAAAACGGCCGCGCTTAAAGGATGCCCTCAGCGTCGAGGAACATGTGCTAGGGTGTATGTGCGACTCGTTCAGATCATAACTTCAAACAAATAAAAAAAATTTGGAAGTATCCATGATTAGTACCAATGAATAGGATATAGCTTTTCCATCCTAGATTTCTATGGTATATGGAATTTTTGGTTTCCTTTGGTGCAAATCCAATTATCTAAATTGGAAATAAGAAGCAATTCCCCCATTGGTAGCAAATGGTTATCCATTAAGCGGAGGAAATAATAATAAAAAGGCTTATGCTCCTTTATCTTAAAAGAACGGACTAACAGGGTCAGCTACTTAGCCAACTTTCATAATTAAATACCGTCACTGTATGGATAACTCTTATTGTGAAAAGAGCTATTTACTCTATAATGGATAGGTAGAGCCAAAGAATGTGAACTATACAAGTTCACAATACCTTTTGATGAAAGAAAGGGCTCCGGTGTATAGAGAGGGCCTTACCGTTTAAAAGGGAACCATAGAAACGATGGAACCCACTATTTTTTTAGTATCATTAGAATTAATTTGTTATTTCGCATAGAAATAACTGAACGGAGTGTAATAAAAAATCGTGGTTGGGAAGGTTACTATAGCAAAAGCCATTGGAATTAATATTTTATATATCGGAATAATTAGTTTTGTTATTAATGGAAAAAAGGATGGCTAAAAGAAGAGAAATAATTAGTTATTCATTAAGGTTAATTTGATTCAATGACCAGAGTTCCGCGAGGATATATAGCCCGGAGACGACGAACAAAAATGCGTTCATTTGCCTCAAACTTTAGGGGGGCTCATTTAAGACTTAATCGAATGATTACCCAACAGGTAAAAAGAGCTTTTGTTTCCTCTCATCGAGATAGAGGTAGGCAAAAGAGGGATTTTCGTCGTTTGTGGATCACTCGGATAAACGCAGCAACGCGGATATATAAAGTATTTGATAGTTATAGTAAATTAATACACAACCTGTACAAGAAGAAATTGATTCTTAATCGTAAAATGCTTGCACAAGTAGCTGTATCAAATCCAAATAATCTTTACACGATTTCCAATAAAATAAAGATCATCAATTAAAGGGATAAATAAAGTAATATACTGGAATAATAAAAACCGAATTCCCGGAGAGGGAACTCCGGGAAGATACAATAAATTAAGATTAAGTGGTAGGAATCAACGAGCAGGATTACTTTCTTTATAATATATATAGGTCTGGGCCTTTCGAATAAAACATCAACAATCGGAACTTAAGTTCCGATTGTTGTTTCTTAAATTTTGGTTGTAGTTTCTTAAGTTTCGATTGGAATTGTACTTTTCCGTTAATTGAGGAATATGTCTATTTTTTCTAGGTCTAGAACCCGTAATTATTGAAATTGACTGGGCTTGAAATTGCTTTTCGTTCTCATAGTTACGAAACGGTAAGAAAGATAAAATACGAGCCTGTTTTATAGCAAGAGTAATTAATCGTTGTTGTTTCAAGGTTAATCTATTTATTCGTCTAGATAATATTTTTCCTTGTTCACTAATAAATCTATTAATTAAACTCATGTTTCTATAATCAATTCGATCTCCCGGGCCAATCCGAGGACGCCTACGAAAAGGTTGTTTAGATTTACGAAAAGGTTGTTTGAATTTACGAAAAGTTTGCTTGGATTTACGAAAGGTTTGCTTGGATTTATTAAAAGTGTGTTTGGATTTACGAAAGGGTTGCTTAGATTTAAGAAAAGGTTGTTTAGATGTATACATGATTTATTCCTTATTTAAAATTTTAAAATTGAACAAAAAAAAATTCATTTATTTATTTTATTATTTTATGAATTTAGGATCCAGAAGAAGTAGTCTTTCTTTGATCCATATCTTATTTAATTAATCTTATAGTATATGAATACCCTCTATACATATGAAATAATATCTACCGGAAATCGGATGAGTTGATTTGTATTTTATACTATAGTTTTTTTTATATATTAAATATAAAGTTCTTGCTCTTTCTGTTTTTTGGAAAGATCGAACACACGATGGGTGTTCCTATTTCTTTATTTCGTGATGAGTCGTATGCTTGCGACAATAACGACAAAATTTTTTTAATTCTAATTGTCGGGGTGTATTGTGGCGATTCTTTTGAGTACTATATCTAGAAACCCCCGTCGATTCCTCATTGGCACCTTTTCGAACACAACTGCTGCATTCCAAAATAACCCTGATTCTAACATCTTTCCCCTTGGCCATGAACCGAACCTCCTTTTCTGTTTGGGTTGACTTAACTAAATTCTTCTACTTATTCTTTTATTCTTCTATTTTGAATCCGAAGAAGAAGAATAAAATCCATTAGAATCAATTTTTTGAATTCTTAAATTCTTAAATTAAGTAATAAAAAATAAAGAAATAATTAAAGAATACAATCCTTGTCGAATTAGCAAAGATTTTGCTTCGAAACCCTTTCATTTAATTAGCCAGCCCAGCCTTTTTCTATGCTCTGATTTCTGAGGCCTGTTTAGCTTGGATACCACTTTAAATTGAATTTCTTTTTTTTTTTCAAAATAGAATTTACCAAATTTTTCATAACTCTGAGGTTCAAGCCAATCCATCTTTTCTTTCTTTTTCCTTCCGATACTAAATAAAAGGATTAAAAAGGGTCAAATTTTGTCATGTCACAAAGAATTCTATTCCTCAATTAAAAAAAAGGGAATGACAAAGCATCTGGAAATAAACGATTAATTTCTATCAATAAACCTGCTAAAGCACCAAACCATAGAGTACTTAGCACGGGTGCTACAGAGAGATATGTTTTTATATCCCGCATTGAAAATCCTCCTTCCTTGTTGGAATACATATATGATCAGAAACTCTTGCCCAAGATTGTTATGCTATATATAAAATGAACCATATAGACGAAATTTTCTTATCCCTAAAAAATGACCCCTTCTTCCTATACATTACCAAGGAAAAGTAATCCTTCTTGTATAGGCGAAATTTTATTGGATTTTAGATGTATATAATTCCTTAATTATATGAGACCAAAAAGAAGAAATGACAGGAGGGTTCTATATAGATAGAGAAATAAGAATAAAATTACAATGTGGAAAAGAAGACAGGAATTGTGTACAATGGCATTGTATAACAATTTTGAAAAGGGATGTAGCGCAGCTTGGTAGCGCGTTTGTTTTGGGTACAAAATGTCACAGGTTCAAATCCTGTCATCCCTACCTATTACTTTTTTATTCTTTTTGGGCAGTAGCGAAGAGATCAATTGAAAGTAAAGTGGGTATAACTTGAATTTGTGGAGACTATACATACGTGAGATACGTTAGGAATAGAAAAATATTTTCTTTTTGAATGAATGAAAGCGCTCTTAGTTCAGTTCGGTAGAACGCGGGTCTCCAAAACCCGATGTCGTAGGTTCAAATCCTACAGAGCGTGATTCCATCTATCTTATGTCGAAGCAGAGTAAAATAATTTAACAAAACAAAATTGAATTGAAACTCGAATTTGACCTCCTCCAGACCAGAGAGGAGGTCAATAAAAAAATAAAAATTACTCAATCAAAGATCCAACTGATCCCCCCGCCTGTATTGCAAATATGCAGTCACGAATAATCCCGCTAAAGTAATAGGAATTAGGCCTAAGACGATTCCAAATAGAAAAACTTCAATCATTTCGATTTGTTCGAGGTGATAAAAAAAGAAGAGATACGATCTATCCCTAAATAGTACTCTAAATTATCCACGAATCTCAATGACCAAGAAAAAAATTCGTAATTTAGTGTGGAAAAGAGTTATAGAATACCAGGAATCTAAAAGAAAGATTTTTTTTTCTGACTTATTCAGTCAATTCAAATAAGACGTATCTTGTTCAAGCCAATAAATAGAGCTGGGGTTATAGTTAAAGCAGCTAGTAGAAAACCGAAATAACTAGTTAAAGTAAGCATGAAAGAATTAATTTCCTTTTATTTTTTTTACTACACTACATATGTTGGTAAAGCACTTACCTAAGTTATGGGAAATTCATAATTCATCAGTCAGTTATTTTAGAGAATACTAAAAAACAAGATAGAGTGAGATACGGAAGTGTAAAATAAAGTAGATTCATCAGATGATACATGAGTCCCTAATTCCGAATCAAGAGATTGTTATTGTTGTGGAATTTGTCAATTGAGTAAAGTAATAATATTAAGAACTAGATCATGTAATCCCATTGAAAAAATGGAATTCGATTTTCAGGGGAATTTTGGAATAAGAGATAAATAAACAATTGAATTTGAAAAAAAAAATGTTTTGTATTTTGGATTATTTCTTTTTCAATAGGACCCTCTTTTTGGAGTGAACGGTCAAATATTCCACTATTCCTTCTTATTTTAACTGTCTTATTTTAACTAATTGTATTCCATATGGAATAAGAGGAGAAGAAAAGCATTCCAGGACCCCCCCTGAGGGCCCCTTAAAAAAAATAAAGCTCTTCCTTGAATTTACTTTATTTTTATTCCTTTTTTGAACTCCAACCACAGTAGATTCGAAGACGAGTCACTTCA